CTGCTTGAGCAGCATAGGGCGTTCCTCTTCTTGTGCCTTTGAATCCAGAGGTACCGGCGGAGGCCCAAGAAACCACCCGACCTCGTACATCTGTAACAGTTACAATGGTATTGTTGAAACTCGCTTGAACATGAATAACTCCTTTTGGTATTCTACGTCCATTCTTACGTGAACCAATACGTCCACTCCTACGCGAGCCAATTCTTGGTATAGGTTTTGCCATATTTTATCATCTCATAAATATGAATCAGAAATATATAGAAAGATATGGAGATATCCATTTCATGTTAAAAAAGATCCTTTATTTTGACACGGTCCTTCCTTTTCCTTTAGAAACTTAAGAAAGTTCTTTTTATAGAAAGATTATCCTTGTCTCTGTTTATGTCTCGGATTGGAACAAATCACTATAATTCGTCCACGCCTACGGATCAGTCGACATTTTTCACAAATTTTACGAACAGAAGCCCTTATTTTCATATTTCTTACTCCTTACTTAAATTGGGAATCCATTCCTTGGAAGAAAATAAGTCTCTTGTATTTTTTCACCCCGAACTTTATTCTTCCTAAAAGGAATTTTTGACAAAATCATCTAATTGTTCGAATCTTTGTTGCAAGGTCTATAAATAAATTATACATCTCCTGGTTGAATCATACCGACTTATTTCGATTTTGACTCTATCCCCCAGAAGTATCCGTATAGAACTGTGCCGAATCCTTCCTGAAACGTAACCTAGAATTAGATCTTCATTATCTAAATGGACCCGGAACATAACATATCGTTGGGTAGTGATTCAGTAATTAAACCTTCATGAATCAATTTTTGTTCTTTCATTCCAGGGAATCCCCTTGGAAATATCAACTAATGAAGGAAGAGTTATATAACTCACTTTTTTTCTATTTCACAAACAAATAGGAAATTCGAGAGAAAATTAGGATACTGGAGGAGGATTACCATATATAGCACAAAACTTCTCCTCCAATTCCTTCTAGTCTAGCTTCTCGATCTGTCATTATGCCCCTAGAAGTAGAAAGAATTACAATTCCCATTCCGCCTAAAATCTTAGGAATTTTTTGATAGTTGGAATAGATTCGTAGACCAGGTCGACTGATACGTTTTAAAATAGTTCTATATATTCTTTTTCTAGTCCTTCTATGTCGCAAGGTTGAAACCAAAAAATATTTGTTATTTTCCTGATGTTTCCGAACGTTTTCAATAAGACCCTCTCTTAGGAGTATTTTCACAATGTTTTCGGTGATATTAGTGGATGCTATTCGAACCGTTCCGTTTTTACTCATGTCAGCATTTCTTATAGAAGTTATTATATCGGCAATAACGTCTCTACCCATAACGAATTCTAATTCTTTGTGCTTCCTGATTTTGATATAATCAACATGTTTTTTTGACTTGAATTATTAATTATTCAATTAATATATTCTAATATTCTAATTCTATACTATAATTACTATAATTTTTTTGATTTATACTTTGTATTGTATATTAATATATTAAATGAAATTATTATATTCATTATTATATTCAAAGTATATGCGTGATACACAATCTATTATATTAGTTATATTAGTTTGATCCATTTAAGATATCCTACTATGAGTATATCATAGTTTTATCTACTAGTATTCATAAGACCTCGGGGGCTAATGAAACTATTTTAGTAAAATGCAACTGTCTTAATTCCCGAGCAATCGCACCAAAAACTCGAGTTCCTTTTGGATTTCCTTCTTGATCAATGACAACCGCTGCATTGTCATCATATCGTATTATCATACCATTGTCACGTTTAAGTTCTTTACGTGTACGTACAATTACAGCTCTAATTACTTCTGATCTTTCTAGAGGCATATTGGGCACTGCTTCCTTGATTACAGCAACAATAACGTCACCAATATGAGCATATCGGTGATTACCAGCTCCTATGATTCGAATACACATCAATTTTCGAGCTCCGCTGTTATCTGCTACATTCAAAAGGGTCTGAGGTTGAATCATATCATTTTTATTGGAATCTGTTATTTCAATGTAAAGAATGAGTAAAAAAAGAAATAGTGTTTGTCCAGAAATAAAGAAACCCGTGCTTGTTTTTTCATCCTCAATACCCCTTTTTTTTGTTTAGTTCTACACCTACACTCTATCCTATCCTGAAATAAGAAATTGAGTTCGTATAGGCATTTTGCATGCAGCTATTGAAATAGCTGCTCTGGCTACTATTTCTGAGACTCCGCCTATTTCATAAAGTATTCGACCTGGTTTAACAACTGATACCCAATATTCGGGAGATCCCTTCCCTGAACCCATACGTGTTTCTGCAGGTCTTACCGTAACAGGTTTGTCGGGGAATATGCGCACCCATATTTTTCCACCACGCCGTGCATATCGTGTCATTGCTCTTCGCCCTGCTTCTATTTGTCTAGCTGTGATCCAAGCGGGTTCAAGTGCTTGAAGAGCGTATCTTCCAAAAGATATACGATTGCCTCGGCAGGATATTCCCTTCATTCTTCCTCTATGTTGCTTACGAAATCTGGTTCTTTTGGGGTTATAGTTGATGGTTTTTTTCTGAATTCCACCTCTACTACAGAACCGGACATGAGAGTTTCTTCTCATCCAGCTCCTCGCGAATGAAAGGATTCGATAGTATTACAGATACATATATATATTTACTAACTAATACACTAACACTAAACTACGTAATGTAATGAGATTCATTGCTATTTCATTTATGATGTAGGAAGTTAGTTGTATATATGGCTAGACGCGTATATTTATATCTATTCTATATATAAAACTATAAAATAATTGATCTTTTTTTTATAACGAATCCTTATTTGGATTCTTATCGAATCAAGACAATATTGGTAATCCAGTACCGGTAAATAAATGAAAAATTCAATGGAAATATGAAATATTAAATGAAGGGTTCGCGGGCGAATATTGACTCTTTCCTGCTTTATTCTTAGGGTCAATTCATGACCTGTGAGAATAAATCAATCTGTTCTTGGTTCATTTCGCCATCCCACCCGATGAATCATTAGGATTCATTTTGAATGGAATCTTATGTAGTCACAGGTTTCGTCGTTCCTATAGCTTCTCCGTTAATGGTTAGGCCTGAACTCTGCAATGGAGCTCTTAAGAAAATGTGTTCCCGAGTTAATCTCCTCAGTTTCTATTAACCCGAGGCTCTTTATTTCTATCAATTTTAATGCTTTATCACACTGCCTTTTATGAGGTGATTCATAGACCATACATATTGGAATCATCTATCATTGATATTTTTGTTCTCTCTTTCTATCACCTTTCCATTTATCCACATCCTTTTTTTTTTCAAATCCATAAAAAAATCAGTTGTTACAACTATATGATTGGTCTAGTCATATAGTGACTGTTTCTTGGGATCTCGACAATACGAAGCAATAAGTTGGTTATTAGTTTTAAGTTTATGTTTATATAGATATTTCTAGTGGGAGTCAGTCTTTTTTGGAAGCCCAACTACAAACTATAAAGAAAAAACTAACGAGTCACACACTAAGCATAGCAATTATATAAAAAAAATTTATCGATTTTTTATTCAACCTTATAGAATTAGAATTTTTTATTTTCTTTTTTTATTTCACAGAAAAAAACCTCAAAAGTTTCTCATTTCTTGTTCTATTACTAAACAAGAATGGCGAGATAAATAACGAAAGGCCTATTCTATTATTTTTCGTCCACAAATATCCAAATTTTTAGGCCTAATACTCCATAAATAGTTCTAATTGTATAGGAACAATGATCAATTTTAGCGCGAATTGTTTGTAGAGGAACTCTACCTTCTCTCGTCCATTCGACACGTGCAATTTCTTTTCCATCGATACGTCCTGCAAGTTGTATTTGAATTCCTTTTGTATCTGTTTGTTCAGTTAATTCAATAGCTTTTTTCATTGCCTTCCGAAACGGAACTCTTTTTTGTAATTGGGAAGCCATATATTCCGCAAGGATATTAGGTTGTCCATAAGGTTTTTCAATTCTTGTGATAGCAATGTTGAGTCTTCGGTTCACAGAGCGAAATTCCTTTTGTACGTTCATCTGTAATTCTTCGATCCCTCGTGTTCGACCCTCCATTAATAAATTAGGAGACCCAATATGGATTATGACTTGGATCAAATCGATTCTTTTTTGAATTTCTATACGTGCAACTCCTTCGGAACCTGAGGATATTTTTTTATTTTTTTGTACATAGTTCTTGATACAATTCCGTATTTTCTCATCTTCTTGTAGACCCACGAAAAAGTTTTTGGGTTGTGCGAACCAAAAGGAATGATGATTTTGGGTTGTACCAAGTCTGAAACCAAGTGGATTTATTTTTTGTCCCATATTTTTTGATTATATTATCTTTCCATCCATTTTTTTCTAAAAATGAATCTAAATCTTAGATTTCTCTAAAAAGCATTTTTATCTTTTAATACAATTGTTATATGACAAGTAGGTCTTTTTACTGGATAACTACGTCCTCGAGCTCTGGGTCTTAACTTTTTCACAAAAGGACCCTCATTGACTTCGGCTTTACTAATAAATGAATCAGCTTCGTTCAAACCCTTATTATGACTAGCGTTTGCTGCTGCAGAATAAACTAATTTTAAAATAGGATAAGACGCTCGATAAGGCATGAGTTCCAGTATCATAAGTGTTTCTTCATAAGAACGCCCACGAATCTGATCAATTACTCTTCTTGCTTTGAAAGCAGACATACGTATATGTTGAGCTAAAACTTTTACTTCTCTATCCGACTTCCACGGCTTTATCAGCCAGCTCTTTTTCTTTACCATAAGGCATATCCCCTTCTTTGCTTTGAATGATTTATTCTATTCTTTTTTGATTCCGCCAAATTAACGACTTAACGACGAGATTTATTATCGTTTCTCGCATGTCTCGCGAAAGTCAGAGTAGGCGCGAATTCTCCCAATTTGTGACCTACCATACGATCCGTTATATAAATAGGTAAATGTTCTTTTCCATTATGAATAGCGATTGTATGGCCAATCATTGTGGGTATAATGGTAGATGCCCGAGACCAAGTTACTATTATTTCTTTCTCCTCCCTCATGTTGAGTTTTTCCATTTTTCCTGCTAAATGATTAGCTACAAAAGGATTTTTTTTTAGTGAACGTGTCACAGCTGATTACTCCTTTTTTTTACATTTTCTTTTAAAGATTGGCATTCTACGTCTAATAGAATATCTCGATCTAAGTATGAAAGTAAGAATAAATACAATTACAATAATGATGAATATACAATAATGATGAATGGAAAAAAGAGAAAATCCTTTAGCTAGATAAGGGGCGGATGTAGCCAAGTGGATCAAGGCAGTGGATTGTGAATCCACCATGCGCGGGTTCAATTCCCGTCGTTCGCCCATCACATTATTTCAAATTCCATAAATTGGATTTTCCATATTCCTATTTACGGCGACGAAGAATAAAACTATCACTATATTTTTTCCTTTTCCTACTTCTTCTTCCAAGCGCAGGATAACCCCAAGGGGTTGTGGGTTGTTTTCTACCAATTGGGGCTCTCCCTTCACCGCCCCCATGGGGATGGTCTACAGGGTTCATAACTACTCCTCTTACTACAGGACGCTTACCTAGCCAACACTTCGATCCGGCTCTACCCAAACTTTTTTGGTTCACCCCAACATTACCCACTTGTCCGACTGTTGCTAAGCAATTTTTGGATATCAAACGAACCTCCCCAGAAGGTAATCTTAATGTGGCCGATTTCCCCTCTTTTGCGATCAGCTTCGCTACAGCGCCTGCTGCTCTAGCGAATTGTCCACCCTTTCCAAGTGTGATTTCTATGTTATGTATGGCCGTGCCCAGGGGCATATCGGTTGAAGTAGATTCTTCTTTTTTATCAAAAAAAACCCCTTCCCAAACTGTACAAGCTTCTTCCAAAGCATACGGCTTTCTAGATGTATATGATGATATTTAGACAGATGGATCTTATATGAATCGTATGATGAAGTACCACACGAGTGGATATATAGGAATCCAAATCTGCCGAATCACTCATGTATGATCTTCTGCATCCTAGGTCTCCCCGTTCCGTCATCTGGCTTATGTTCTTCATGTAGCATTCAGACCGAATGACTCTATTAAATTACGTCGATACTTCCACATATTACGGGTAACGTAGGAGACATCTCTATTTTTCCCCCGGGGGATCTTTATAATTACCACTGCTTAGCTTTCAATTCGCCTCTGACCATCAAATGAAATGTGAATAACCCGTCCTCCTCTCTTTGAAACAAGGGGCGCTTCCGGTTCTGTGCGTGCTTCAAACAATTTTGTCTTCTCCATATTACCATATCTCTAGAGTCAATAATTTTCTATGAGGAACTACTGAACTCAATCACTTGCTGCCGTTACTCAACAGTTTTCTGTTGAGGTCTATCCTATAGAGGTACTCAAATTGGATCAGTGATTGATTTCTAGGTTTCGTCGTAAACCTAATTGGTTACTTCCAATTACGTAAATCAATAGTTCAAACCGCACTCAAAGGTAGGGCATTTCCCATTGATATAGGAACTTCTGTACCAGAAACAACGGTATCTCCAATTATAGCCCCTCTGGGGTGTAAAATATATCTCTTCTCACCATCCCCATAGTGTATGAGACAAATGTATGCATTTCGATTAGGGTCGTATTCTATGTTTACGATTCTACCAGATATGTCTTTTTCATTTCGTCGAAAATCAATTTTACGGTATAGACGCTTATGACCTCCCCCTCTATGTCTTGCGGTAATGATTCCTCTGGCATTACGACCTTTACCACAACGATGCTGTCCATAGATCAAATTATTTCGTGGATTGGATTTCACTTGACTGTCTACGGCTCCATTGCGTGTGCTCGGGGTAGAAGTTTTGTATAAATGTATCGCCGTGTTATTAAGTATTTTGCTTTAAGTTCTTTTCTCTATAAGAGGTGGAATAGAATAACCCGGTTGAAGCGTAATGATCATACGTCTGTAATGCATTGTATGTCCCATACTAGGTCCCATTCTTCTACCCTTTCCCGGGAGTCGATGACTATTCATAGCTATTACCTTGACACCAAAGAAGAGTTCGACCCAATGCTTTATTTCTGTCCTAGTTGATCCTGATTCGACATTAGAAGTATATTGATTGTTCCCCAATAACCGAATACTTTTTTCTGTAAATACTGCATATTTGATTCCATCCATAAATCCATTTTCTTCCCTATGAGTTCCAGTATCGATAAGAATTCTAGTTCTTACTGTTCATATGTTATGGTATGAATATACCAATTCGTTATGTATGGATGATGAGATTCCATTGATACAGAGCCAATTCCAATAGACTTATTGAACGTTCCCATTGGCGTGCATCCAGCAGGAATTGAACCTACGAATTTGCCAATTATGAGTTGGGCGCTTTAACCATTCAGCCATGGATGCTTAACAGGGCTCATCGTACATCGTGAATAACCAAATTCCAATTGAAATGAAATCTTTAGGAGGAATCAATGAAAATCTTTAGGAGGAATCAATGAAACGACATCAATTCCAATCCTGGATCTTCGAATTGAGAGAGATATTGAGAGAGATCAAGAATTCTCACTATTTCTTAGATTCATGGATCAAATTCGATTCAGTGGGATCTTTCACTCCCATTTTTTTCCACCAAGAACGTTTTATGAAACTCTTGGACCCCCGAATTTGGAGTATCCTACTTTCACGTGATTCACAGGGTTCAACAAGCAATCGATATTTCACGAGCAAAGGTGTAGTACTGCTTGTATTAGCGGTCCTTATATCTCGTATTAACAATCGAAAGCTGGTCGAAAGAAAAAATCTCTATTTGATGGGGCTTCTTCCTATACCTATGAATTCCATTGGACCCAGAAATGAGACATTGGAAGAATCTTTTTGGTCTTCCAATAGCAATATTGTTTCGCTCCTGTATCTTCCAAAAGGGAAAAAGATTTCTGAGAGTTGTTTCATGGATCCACAAGAGAGTACTTGGGTTCTCCCAATAAATAAAAAGTGTATCATGCCTGAATCGAACCGGGGTTCGCGGTGGTGGAGGAGCCGGATCGGAAAACAGAGGGATTCTAGTTGTAAGATAGCTAATGAAACCGTAGCTGGAATTGAGATCTCATTCAAAGAGAAAGATAGCAAATATCTGGAGTTTCTTTTTTTATCCTATACGGATGATCCGATCCGCAAGGACCGTGATTGGGAATTGTTTGATCGTCTTTCTCCGAGGAAGAAGCGAAACATAATCAACTTGAATTCGGGACATCTATTCGAAATCTTAGGGAAAGACTTGATTTGTTATCTCATGTCTGCTTTTCGTGAAAAAAGACCAATGGAAGGGGAGGGTTTCTTCAAACAACAAGGAGCTGAGGCAACTATTCAATCAAATGATATTGAGCACGTTTCCCATCTCTTCTCGAGAAAAAAGTGGGTTATTTCTTTGCAAAATTGTGCTCAATTTCATATGTGGCAATTCCGCCAAGATCTCTTCGTTAGTTGGGGGAAGAATCAGCATGAATCGGATTTTTTGAGGAACGTATCGAGAGATAATTGGATTTTGATTTGGTTAGACAATGTGTGGTTGGTAAACAAGGATCGGTTTTTTCGCAGGGTACGGAATGTATTGTCAAATATTCAATATGATTCCACAAGATCTATTTTCGTTCAAGTAACGGATTCTAGCCAATCGAAAGGATCTTCTGATCAATCCAGAGATCATTTCGATTCCATTAGAAATGAGGATTCAGAATATCACACATTGATCGATCAAACAGAGATTCAGCAACTAAAAGAAAGATCGATTCTTTGGGATCCTCCCTTTCTTCAAACGGAACGAACAGAGATAGAATCAGATCGATTCCCGAAATGCCTTTTTGGATCTTCCTCAATGTCCCGACTATTCACGAAACGTGATAAGCAGATGAATAATCATCTGCTTCCGAAAGAAATCGAAGAATTTCTTGGGAATCCTACAAGATCAATTCGTTCTTTTTTCTCTGACAGATGGTCAGAACTTCATCTGGGTTCGAATCCTACTGAGAGGTCCACTAGAGATCAGAAATTTTGGAAGAAAAAACAAGATGTTTCTTTTGTCCCTTCCAGGCGATCAGAAAATCAAGAAATGGTTGATATATTCAAGATAATTACGTATTTACAAAATACCGTCTCAATTCATCCTATTTCATCAGATCCGGGATGTGATATGGTTCCGAAGGATGAACCAGATATGGATAGTTCCAATAAGATTTCATTCTTGAACAAAAATCCATTTTTGGATTTATTTCATCTATTCCATGACCGGAACAAAGGGGGATACACGTTACACCACGATTTTGAATCAGAAGAGAGATTTCAAGAAATGGCAGATCTATTCACTCTATCAATAACCGAGCCGGATCTGGTGTATCATAGGGGATTTGCCTTTTCCATTGATTACTACGGGTTGGATCCAAAAAAATCGGTCCGGATCTACTGTGGGAATGATTTGGAAGATCCAAAACTAAAAACAGCGGTATTTGCTAGCAACAACATCATGGAGGCAGTCAATCAATATAGATTGATCCGAAATCTGATTCAAATCCAATATAGCACCTATGGGTACATAAGAAATGTATCGAATCGATTCTTTTTAATGAATAGATCCGATCGCAACTTCGAATATGGAATTCAAAGGGATCAAATAGGAAATGATACTCTGAATCATATAACTATAATGAAATATACGATCAACCAACATTTATCGAATTGGAAAAAGAGTAAGAAGAAATGGTTTGATCCTCTTATTTCTCGAACCGAGAGATCCATGAATCGGGATCCTGATGCATATAGATACAAATGGTCCAATGGGAGCAAGAATTTCCAGGAACATTTGGAACATTTCGTTTCTGAACAGAAGAACCGTTTTCAAGTAGTGTTCGATCGATTACGTATTAATCAATATTCGATTAATTG